TTTTAGTTATTTACTAGAGCAATTATGATCTGGAAGTTGATCCAGGGCAAGTGTTCGGATCTATTATGACATAGATGTTTGGCGCCCAACGGACCTTTTTGGGGGTTTAAGATTCTAATTCTAAATCCCTTTTGAATTAAGTTAAAAACTTTTTTGTTGTGCAACTTAGACGATTCCTATCGCAATTCTAAAATATTATATAGAGATCCTAAATATTTTACTATACAATATCCATCCAATGTATTTATTTTATATTAATTAATATAATTATTATTATTATTTTTTTAATTCTAATATAATAAGTAATACTCTCATCCTAAACTATTTAGGATAGCACTAACAATCGTTTAGTCATTACTAAAGAAATACCAAAATTTTTAGTCATTCAAATTATATAGTTTAAAATTATAATAATTTTTCCATTTATAAAAACGACTAAGCCCAAATGACGTATTTTTGGAAATACTGTTATAAGTTCTATACATATACATTCTGATCAACAATTTTAAAATTAAAAGACGACACCAAAGTAATTGCACTTTCCTTACTTTGTTATGTTTCCGACGTAACTTTCATCAACTAGTATCGAATATTTAGATTTTTTTTAATAGCAATATTTATTTCATTTTAAATTTAAAATGAAATAAATAAATCGATGAATAAAATAATATTAAGAATTAAGAGTTTATTGAATTGAAATATTTATAAATATTATATAAAAATCTTATTAAATTAAAGAATTTAATATTTGAAATAGACGAAACGAAATAAAAAAATTCTGTACTGTATCTATGTATTCGTTATCCTTACGAAATCTCAGATAAACTGGAACGATTTGATAAGGGATATAATGAAATTCTTTAATTAGTTTTTCCCAGAATAAAAATGTAATTTTAATTTTATTAATGGACCAAAAAAAATGTTATTCGAAACGTCCCGTGATCTTCAACCAATTATGCGCTTCAATATAATTCCCAGGAGTAAGTGTTATAGCTTGTTTCCAATACTCGGCGGCTTGATCAAACCAAGCCTCTGCAATTTCAGAATCTCCCTGTCGGATGGCCTGTTCTCCCCGGTCGGAATAGGCGGGTCAATTCCTTCCCTTAGAACCGTACTTGAGACTTTCCTACCTCATACGGCTCCGCAGTCAATTCTTTTGGTGTCCTTTTTTTAACTATAAAAAGGAAAACAAGGAATGAGATTTCTCATAGATCTCTCCCACTCTTCGAGATAACCAAAAGAGGTTAATCAGATGAGTTTCAAACTTTTATTTTTTATTTATTTTATTTAATTAAAAATATTTTATTTATTTTTTGATTAATAATAAGTTTTATTTTAGTTTTATCTTTTCTCCCACCCGCAGAAGAATAAAGTATAGGTATTTACTCCTATTGTTAGTATTTTCGGCAAGGTAACTATCTCGATTTCATATCGAAATTTATATAGAATCTTTGAGAAAGACTTTCCTTTCTAAAAAAAGTACTAAAGAAAAGACTTACTATCTTTGGGATCTGATCCTACACCGCCGCTCAATACCTTAGTGGATCAACTCTATTACAGAAATTAATTACTCACTTTTATATATCTTATTATTCTTATATATAGGCATAAATAAGCAGTTCTTTTCTTAATGTATTGGCCCAAAACCTCGTTAATTGATCTTTACGGTGCTTCCTCTCTATCAATTAAAAATTTTTATCCATAGACGACATTAAAAAAAGTATCTAGGCATATCTTATTTCGTCATATTTTCATTCCCATTTCTATGAAGTATATTTCTTTCCTACAGCTCAAAAAATCGGCGTTTTAGACGATGTATATGTAGTGAGCCTATATTTTTTTTAGTATTTACTAAAAAAAGAGGGGAGGTCTTCCTTTTTCCTTCTATAGTGGAGATAGTCGCACGTAATGACAGATCACTGCCATATTATTAAAAGCTTGGGGTAAGAATGGGTTTCGTTCTAGTGCCCGGAAATAATATTCTAAGGCTTTCGTATGTTCCCCATTACTTGTGTGAATAAGGCCTATATTATAGAGTATATAACTTCGATCGTAGGGGTCGATTTCTAGTCGCATAGCTTCATAATAATTCTGTAAAGCTTCCGCATAATTTCCTTCGGATTGAGCTGACATCCGTTACGGTCGTCATTCGATTCAAAGAATCTCCGTTCCAGAACCGTACGTGAAATTTTCATCTCATACGGCTCCTCCTTTAAATACGCATAATGAGCATAAAAAATACATAGAATAATAAACAGGGTTTAATCTCATTATGAACTGAGTGGGGCTAGTGTTAAAAAAAAAATATCTAGCCAACCTTCTTGCGCAAGAACTTGTACTAACATCAAATGCCTTGATACTAATATAGAAAAGATAACTCGAACAATTACTTTGTTCTCAACGCCTCCTAATTTACAGGAAATAGTCACTTCAACAGTCTTTGATGGTTATACGGGTATCCAAAGTACCAACGAGATGGATGTTTGTTATCCCAACCATT